AACAGCCCTTTGGCTCTCCCCGAAAACAACCTTCATTTTTTGAACCCATTTTTAAAGAACTAAAAAAAAAAAATAAAAAATGGAAAAAGAAGTTTTTTCTGGTTCTAAGAATTTTAAATGAAAGAACAACATTTTTTCTAAATGTTTCAAAAGAAACAAAAAAATGGTTTATTAAAAGTATTCTAGTTATAAAAGAAATAGTAAAAGAACTCGCAAAAATAAACCCAATTATATTATTTGGATTGAAAGAGATAGAAATATATCAATTAAGTGAAACTAAAAAACAAAACGATTCAATAATAAATAATCCGCTAATTCATGAATCGGTCAGTAAAATTCGATCTACGGATTGGACAAATTTTTCATTAACAAAAAAAAAAATAAAAAATCTGACTGATAGAACAAACACAATCCTAAATCAAATAGAAAAAAAAAAAAAAGACAAAAAAAAAGGATTTATAATCCCAGATATATATATTAGTTCTAACAAAAAAAGTTATGATGATAAAAGATTCGAACCGCCAAAAAATATTTGGCAGATATTAAAAAGAAGAAATGCTCGACTAATCCGTAAATCACATTATTTTATAAAATTTTTTATCATTGAAAGGATATACATAGATATCTTTTTATGTATCATTAATATTCCTAATATCAATGCACAACTTTTTCAGGAATCAACAAAAAAAATTCTTACTAAATACATTTACAATAATAAAGATATTTACAATAATGAAACAAACCAAGAACGAGTTTATAAAATAAATCAAAGTCTAATTAACTTTATTTCGACTATAAAAAAGTCACTTTCTAATATTAGGAATAAAAGCACACAGCCTTTTTTTGACTTATCTCACTTGTCACAAGCATATGTATTTTACCAATTATCACAACCCCCAGCCCTTAACTTATATAAGTTAAGATCCGTTTTTCAATATAATGGAACGTCCTTTTTTCTTAAAAATGAAATAAAGGATTATTTTGTTGGAACACAGAAAATTTTTCATTCCGAATTAAGACATAAGAACCCCCGAAATTCTGGAATGAATCAACGGAAAAATGGGTTTTGGTTAAAGGGTCATTATCAATATAATTTATCTCCGATTAGATGGTCTAGATTAGTACCACAAAAATGGAGAAATAGGGCCAATCAACACTCTATAGACCAAAATCAACATTTAAATAAATGTGATTCATATGAAAAAAAACCATTAATTCGCTACGAAAAACAAAAAAAATTTGAAGCGGACTCATTACCAACTAAAAAAGAAAATTTTAAAAAACAATATAGATATGATCTTTTATCCTATAAATTTATATCACCTAAATCTATTAATTATGAATATAAGAAGAACCCATCTATTTATGGATTACAAGTAAATAATAACCAAGAGATTTTTTATAATTATAGCACACATACACAAAAAATAGTTAATGTGCCGGGGGGTATCCCTATCAATAATTATCGAGTCGAAGATAATATTATAGATATGGAGAAAAATCCGGATAGAAAATATTTTGATTGGATAATTCTCGATTTTTGTCTTAGAAAGAAAGTCGATATTGAGGCCTGGATCAATATTGATCCTGATACCAATAGTAATAAATATATTAAGACTGGTAAGACTCGGACGAATAATTATCAACAAATAGTTGAGAAGATCGACACGAAAGGTCTTTTTTATCTCACGATTCATGAAAATAAAGAAATCAACCTATCCACTTCCAATATTAAAAAAAAACTTTTTGATTGGATGGGAATGAATGAAGAAATACGAAGTTGTCCCATATCGAATCTGGAACTTTGGTTCTTCCCAGAATTCTTGATACTTCATAATGCATATCAGATTAAACCGTGGGCCATACCAATCAAATTAATTCTTTTAAATTTGAATATAAACGAAAATGGTAGTGAAAATAAAAGCATTGCTAGAAAGAAAAAAAGAGATATTGTTATATCAATATTTGCGAATGAAAAAAAATATCTTGAATTAAAAAACCGAAATCAAGGAGAAAAAGAATCCGCAAGCCAAGCATATTTTGAATCATCTCTCTCAAACCAAGAAAAAGATGTTGAAGAAGATTATGTAGGATTAGACATGAAAAAAGATAGAAATAAAAAACAATACAGGAACAATACGGAGGCGGAGTTTTATTTTTTCCTAAAAAGATATTTGCGTTTTCAATTGAGATGGGATGATGTTTTAAATCAAAAAATGATCAATAACATCAAAATATATTGTCTCCTGCTTAGACTGATAAATCCAAGAGAAGTTTCCATATCCTCTATTGAAAGGGGAGAATTGAGTCTGGATATTTTACTGATTCAGAAAGATTTCACTCTTACAGAATTGATGAAAAAGGGAATATTGATTATCGAACCCGTTCGCCTATCTATAAAAAACGAAGGACAATTTATTATGTATCAAACCATAGGTATTTCGTTGGTTCATAAGAGTAAGCATGAAATAAATCAAAGGTACCGAGCAAAAAGCCCTGTTGATAATAAGAATTCTGATGAATTCATTGCAAAACATCAAAAGATGGCTGGAAATAGAGAAAACAATCATTATGATTTGTTTGTTCCGGAACATATTTTATCCCCCAGACGTCGTAGAGAATTGAGAATTAGAATTTGTTTTAATTCTAGGAATAGAAACCACCTGCCTAGAAATACAACATTTTGTAATGGAAAGAAGGTAAACAGTCAAATTTTGGATAAAAGCAAAGGATATACAAATAAACTAATTAAAATGAAATTAAAGTTCTTTCTTTGGCCTAATTATCGATTCGAAGATTTAGCTTGTATGAATCGCTATTGGTTTGATACCAATAATGGCAGTCGTTTCAGTCTGGTAAGGATACATATGTATCCGCGATTGAAAATTCGTTAATGGTACATTTCTTTTTCCTATATTTCCCGTACCATGATCTATGAAAACAAAAAAAGCACACATGCATTGTCTTACATTCCGTTCTGATACACGATTCACTGACATATCAATTAGATCTAGACACGATAAAGATAAAAAAAATTCTATTATTTTCATTTTAGGTCTCTTTTTTTTTATCTTTTGTGAGTACAGAAAACCTTTTTTGTATACCTGGTCGAATCCTATTTTATTTGATCAAATTGGGAATTATTAAAAAAATTAAGATTATTGTGTATACTAAATGAAACTGAATGGCATTATTATTATTGATCAATAAAACTACCTAGCACTAAAAAGAGAGGGGGGGTTTCATTTTATGGTAAAAAATTCATTCATCTCTGTTATTTCGCAAGAAGAAAAAAGGGGGTCTATTGAATTTCAAATACTCAGCCTCACCAATAGGATACGAAAACTTTCTTCACACTTGGAATTGCATAGAAAAGACTATTTATCTCAGAGAGGTCTACGTAAAATTTTGGGAAAACGCCAACGGTTGCTGTCTTATTTGTCAAAGAAAAATAGAATATGTTATAAAGAATTAATAAATCGGTTGGCTATTCGGGAATCAAAAACTAGTTAATTTGAAGAGACTTTTTGAATTATTTGATTTATTAGATCTTGAATTTTAATGAACTTATTTTCGTTTTCAGCAATTCATGAAAGAATGAATCGAGGAAAAACATATGAATATACCAGCTACAAGAAAAAACCCTATGATAGTAAATATGGGCCCCCACCACCCATCAATGCATGGTGTTCTTCGACTCATCGTTACTCTAGATGGTGAAGATGTTATTGACTGTGAACCAATATTGGGCTATTTACACCGAGGGATGGAAAAAATTGCAGAAAATCGAACAATTATACAATATCTGCCTTATGTAACACGTTGGGATTATTTAGCTACTATGTTCACAGAAGCCATAACCGTAAACGGACCGGAACAGTTGGGAAATATTCAAGTACCTAAAAGAGCCAGCTATATCAGAATAATTATGTTGGAGTTGAGTCGTATAGCTTCTCATCTGTTATGGCTCGGTCCTTTTATGGCAGATATTGGGGCACAGACGCCTTTCTTTTATATTTTCCGAGAAAGAGAATTAATATATGATCTATTCGAAGCTGCCACCGGTATGAGAATGATGCATAATTATTTTCGTATCGGAGGAGTAGCGGCTGATCTACCCCATGGCTGGATAGATAAATGTTTGGATTTTTGCGATTATTTTTTAACAGGAATTTCGGAATATCAAAAACTTATTACACGAAATCCTATTTTTTTAGAACGAGTTGAAGGAGTAGGCATTATTGGTACGGAGGAAGTAATAAATTGGGGTTTATCAGGACCAATGTTGCGAGCTTCCGGACTACAATGGGATCTTCGTAAAGTTGATCATTATGAGTGTTACGACGAATTTGATTGGGAAGTACAGTGGCAAAAAGAAGGAGATTCATTAGCTCGTTATCTAGTCCGAATTGGTGAAATGACGGAATCCATAAAAATTATTCAACAGGCTCTGGAAGGAATTCCGGGGGGGCCATATGAGAATTTAGAAATCCGATACTTTGATAGAGAAAGGAATCCCCAATGGAATGATTTTGAATATCGGTTTATTAGTAAAAAACCTTCTCCTACGTTTGAATTGCCGAAACTCGAACTCTATGGGAGAGTCGAAGCCCCAAAAGGAGAATTGGGAATTTTTCTGATAGGGGATCAGAGCGGTTTTCCTTGGAGATGGAAAATCCGCCCACCCGGTTTTATCAATTTGCAAATTCTTCCTCAGTTAGTTAAAAGAATGAAATTGGCTGATATTATGACAATACTAGGTAGCATAGATATCATTATGGGAGAAGTTGATCGTTGAAATGATAATTGATACAACAGAAGTACAAGATATCAATTCTTTTTCTAGATTGGAATTTTTAAAAGAAGTCTATGGAATTATATGGGTCCTTATTCCTATTTTTACTCCGGTATTGGGCATCACGATAGGTGTATTGGTAATTGTATGGTTAGAAAGAGAAATATCCGCAGGGCTACAACAACGTATTGGACCTGAATACGCCGGCCCTTTGGGAGTTCTTCAAGCTCTCGCAGATGGGGCAAAACTTCTTTTCAAAGAAAATCTTCTTCCATCTAGAGGAGAAACTCGTTTATTCAGTATCGGACCATCCATAGCAGTCATATCAATTTTACTAAGTTATTCAGTAGTGCCTTTTGGCTATCGCCTTGTTTTAGCAGATCTCAATATCGGTGTTTTTTTATGGATTGCCATTTCAAGTATTGCTCCCATTGGACTTCTTATGTCAGGATACGGATCAAATAATAAATATTCCTTTTTAGGTGGTCTACGAGCCGCTGCTCAATCGATTAGTTATGAAATACCATTAACTTTATGTGTGTTATCAATATCTCTACGTGTGATTCGTTGAAACATAAATTTGTCTATATTCTTTTCTGTCTAGGCTCTATTCTTTTCTTTCTAGGAAGGGGCCTGAATGAATTGAGTAGATATCTTCATTTTTTTATTCATTATTCGGATTGATGAACTAAATCAGATAGTTAGATGAGTGAAAGAAAACGGCTTATATAAAAATTCGCAGTAAAAAGATTAAGTCTCATTTTCTATGTATAAGAGTTAAAGAGTTGAACGGGAATAAACATAAGCAGAAGATACCGTTTACCCCAAAGATTGGTTGATTAGTCATCCTGACTTGAAACGGGCTCAAAAGATCGACCTATTGGGTTTTCAATATCGTTTGTATGTCTTTTCATACATGTATTACCATAACGGGCGATTGAACAAAACCGAGTGGATGGTTAGAAACACCAAGATACGCAAAGGATTAGTAATGGATATTGTGTAAATTATCCAAAAGGACATTCCTGTATAATATACAAAGAATACTAATTGGGGCTTTAAGTTAGTAGAAATGATCAGGCAGTACTCCCCACGATTCCGATTCAGAGTATGCTCCTATCCACTGATTAAATAAATTACTATTGGGAACGAAATAATCCTTTATTTTGTAAGCCCCCCTTTTTCAGAAATAGAAAGAAGAATAGGAACGAAAAAAGGAATACAATAGAAAAAAAGATCTTTTTTATTCTTTCTTTCCTTTTATTTCCTATATCGATATTCCTATCGATACAATTCGTGTCATAATTCATGAATTAATGTAATGTATAATTCTTTTTTTTAAGTGAAAACGGCGGGTTATTGATATTTTTACAAGGAGTATTTTATTGAAGAATTAAGTTATTACTCACCAAAGAAAAATTGAAATTATTATGGAAATTATTAAAGAAAGGAGGAGATCAATTCAGAAGTGCTTTTTTTATTAATTTTTTTATTAATTTGATTTATTTAATATTTAATGAAATAAATAATTCAATACAGACAGAATTCAATTGGTCTAATTCGGGACCGTACGTTTGATCTTATCGATCTTATAAACAAACATATCAAGATAAAACGACCCGGTCCTTAGATTTATTTATGGCCCTCAAGGAGCCGTATGAGGTGAAAATCTCATGTACGGTTCTGTAATAGCGATGGGACCAGTGATGGTATCACCGACTATGATTATCTAATAGTTCAAGTACAGTTGATATAGTTGAGGCGCAATCAAAATATGGTTTTGGGGGATGGAATTTATGGCGTCAACCTATAGGGTTTATCATTTTTCTAATTTCTTCCCTAGCAGAATGTGAGAGATTACCTTTTGATTTACCAGAAGCGGAAGAAGAATTAGTAGCGGGTTATCAAACCGAATACTCGGGTATCAAATTTGGTTTATTTTACGTTGCTTCCTATCTAAACCTATTAGTTTCTTCATTATTTGTAACAGTTCTTTACTTGGGGGGTTGGAATATCTCTATTCCAAATATATTTGGTTCGGAACTTTTTGATTTTGAAATAAATAACCGCTATGGAGTTTTTGGAGCGACAATCGGTATCTTTATTACATTAGCTAAAACTTATTTGTTCTTGTTCATTCCTATCACAACAAGATGGACTTTACCTAGGCTAAGAATGGACCAACTGTTGAATCTTGGATGGAAATTTCTTTTACCTATATCTCTCGGGAATCTATTATTAACAACTTCTTTCCAACTCTTTTCACTGTAAAGGAATATTCGATATTCACAACTTGGCTCAAACAAGAGAAATAAACAAACATAAAAATATTCATATATATTCACGATATGTTCCCTATGATAACTGGGTTCATGAATTATGGTCAACAAACGGTACGAGCTGCAAGGTACATTGGTCAAAGTTTCATGATTACTTTATCCCACGCAAATCGTTTACCTGTCACTATTCAATATCCTTATGAAAAACTAATCACCGCGGAGCGTTTCCGTGGTCGAATCCATTTTGAATTTGATAAATGTATTGCTTGTGAAGTATGCGTTCGTGTATGTCCTATAGATCTACCCGTCGTTGATTGGAAATTAGAAACGGATCTTCGCAAGAAACGATTGCTTAATTACAGTATCGATTTCGGAATCTGTATATTTTGTGGTAACTGCGTTGAGTATTGTCCAACAAATTGTTTATCAATGACTGAAGAATATGAACTTTCTACTTATGATCGTCACGAATTAAATTATAATCAAATTGCTTTGGGTCGTTTACCAATGTCAGTAATTGACGATTATACAATTCGAACAATTTGGAATTCGCCTCAAATAAAAAATAAGTAAATCCCTTGATTAAAGAAAAATTTCGAATTACTAAAGTGACTTTTTGATCTAAAGGAATGAGGTTTCTTTCGTTTTGTTTGGTCAATACTTATAAATCCAAAATAGTCGTTGGTTGGTAAGAATCCGTCTTAATTTGGATTGAAAATTAATTAATTACTATCCATAGACTATATAATTATTTCGAAATACAGTTTCGTATTCGAACTACTCTTTCAGATAAAGAATCACATTAGTTCAATACTTGTACCCACATTAATTCACATCCCTTAGGATTTAATTCAATTAGGAATTGATTATAAATCATAAATAATTTTTTCTGGTCGGGTCTCAATAAGGTCATGAAAAACATTTCGATTTGTTTATCTCTTTTTTACATATAATGGATTTGCCCGGACCAATACACGATTTTCTTTTAGTCTTTCTGGGATCGGGTCTTATATTAGGAGGTATAGGAGTGGTATTACTTCCCAACCCAATTTATTCTGCCTTTTCATTGGGGCTGGTTCTTGTTTGTATATCCTTATTCTATATTCTATTAAACTCTTATTTTGTAGCTACTGCACAACTCCTTATTTACGTGGGAGCTATAAATGTTTTAATCATATTTGCTGTGATGTTCATGAATGGTTCAGAATATTACAAAGATTTTCATCTTTGGACCGTAGGGAGTGGGGTTACTTTGCTGGTTTGTACAAGTATTTTTGTTTTACTAATGACTACTATTACAGATACATCATGGTACGGGATTATTTGGACTACAAGATCAAACCAGATTATAGAGCAAGATTTGATAAGTAATAGTCAACAAATCGGAATTCATTTATCAACAGATTTTTTTCTTCCATTTGAATTCATTTCAATAATTCTTTTAGCCGCTTTGATAGGTGCAATTGCCGTGGCGCGCCAGTAATAAATCAATCTATAGAATTATCAACGGCAATCCAACTGAAACTTCATTCTATGCTATCACACCTATTTCTCTTCAATAATATAATTAAATTTTTTTGATGTATAAAATAGAAATTCTTCTATTCGATGTATTACCAATATATTTCTATGTTCCGTACTTTTTATATTCTAGTCAATTGAACCCGTTGAATTGTTGTTCCTATTATATTGAAACGAATCAAAATTGAATTGATAAGGAGTTGGTCAATGATGCTCGAACATGTACTTGTTTTGAGTGCCTACTTATTTTCTATTGGTATCTATGGATTGATCACAAGCCGAAATATGGTTAGAGCTCTTATGTGTCTTGAACTTATACTGAATGCAGTTAATATAAATTTTGTAACATTTTCTGATTTTTTTGATAGTCGTCAATTAAAAGGAAATATTTTTTCAATTTTTGTTATAGCTATTGCAGCCGCTGAAGCAGCTATTGGACCTGCTATTGTTTCGTCAATTTATCGTAACAGAAAATCAACTCGTATTAATCAATCGAATTTGTTGAATAAGTAGTATTCATCAAAGAAATTAGAATATTCATAAACTCGAATTAGCATGTATTATACATTATTATACATAATGTATGATCATGTTTGCGAAAATGTAAGAAATCAAAGTATCTTGGCTCCCTTACACGAGTCGGTCCAGAAGGAGATTGATTTAAAAGGTTCTGGTAAATCATTGATTCATCTGGTGTCTAAATATACGATTCATTTATAAGTTTACCAGATCGAAAATTTCTGATGTTCAAAAAATTTATAGATCCAATGTCACATTCAGTAAAGATTTATGATACGTGTATAGGGTGTACTCAATGTGTCCGAGCCTGCCCCACGGATGTATTAGAAATGATACCTTGGGACGGGTGTAAAGCTAAGCAAATTGCTTCTGCTCCAAGAACAGAGGACTGTGTCGGTTGTAAGAGATGTGAATCCGCCTGTCCAACGGATTTCTTGAGTGTTCGAGTTTATTTATGGCATGAAACAACTCGAAGTATGGGGCTAGCTTATTAATACGTTCCAGAAAACCCCACTTGAATATATTTGATTTTTTTTACTTTTACCGACAAAAACCCGCGCTCAAAATACTATATTTTTTTTTTGAGCACGGGTTTTTCTGGTCCAAGCGTATCTTGTTTTTACCACGAATTATTTTCCTTGGTTAACGATAGTTGTAGTTTTGCCAATATCCGTGGGTTCCTTAATTTTCTTTCTCCCTCATAGAGGAAATAAAGTAATTAGGTGGTATACTATTTGTATATGCATAATAGAACTCCTTCTAACAACCTATACATTTGGTTATCATTTCCAATTGGACGATCCATTAATCCAACTAACAGAGAATTATAAATGGATCCATTTTTTTTCTTTTTACTGGAGGTTGGGAATAGACGGAATTTCTATTGGACCTATTTTACTGACAGGATTTATCACTACTTTAGCTACTTTAGCGGCTCGGCCAGTTACTCGCGATTCCCGATTATTCCATTTCCTGATGTTAGCAATGTATAGCGGTCAAATAGGACCATTTTCTTCTCAAGACCTTTTACTTTTTTTCATCATGTGGGAGTTAGAATTAATTCCGGTTTACCTACTTCTATCCATGTGGGGAGGAAAGAAACGTTTGTATTCAGCTACAAAATTTATTTTGTACACCGCAGGAGGTTCTATTTTTTTATTAATCGGAGTTCTAGGTATTGGTTTATATGGTTCTAATGAACCAACATTCAATTTTGAAACATCAGCTAATCAATCGTATCCTGTAGCACTGGAAGTTTTATTTTATATTGGATTTTTTATTGCTTTTGCTGTTAAATCGCCGATTATACCCTTACATACATGGTTACCAGACACCCACGGAGAGGCACATTACAGTACTTGTATGCTTCTAGCCGGAATCTTATTAAAAATGGGAGCGTATGGGTTGGTTCGGATAAATATGGAATTATTCCCTCACGCTCATTCTATATTTTCTCCCTGGTTGATCATAGTAGGCACAATTCAAATAATCTATGCAGCTTCAACGTCTCCGGGGCAACGTAATTTAAAAAAAAGAATAGCTTATTCCTCCGTATCTCATATGGGTTTCATAATTATAGGAATTGGTTCTATAAGCGATACAGGACTCAACGGGGCCATTTTACAAATAATCTCTCATGGATTTATTGGCGCTGCGCTTTTTTTCTTGGCAGGAACGGGTTATGATAGAATACGTCTTGTTTATCTCGACGAAATGGGCGGAATGGCTATTGCAATTCCAAAAATATTCACGACTTTCAGTATCTTGTCGATGGCTTCTCTTGCATTACCGGGTATGAGCGGTTTTGTTGCAGAATTGATAGTATTTTTTGGAATTCTTACTAGCCAAAAATTTCTTTTAATGACAAAAATAGTAATTACTTTTGTAATGGCAATTGGAATGATATTAACTCCTATTTATTCGTTATCTATGTTACGCCAGATGTTCTATGGATACAAGCTTTTTAATACCCCAAATTCTTATTTTTTTGATTCTGGGCCACGAGAGTTATTTGTTTCGATCTCTATACTTCTACCTGTAATAGCTATTGGTATTTATCCGGATTTCGTTTTCTCACTATCAGTTGAGAAGGTTGAAGCTATTCTATCTAATTTTTTTAGCGATAGTATTCCTTAAGAAACCAAAATATCAAACAGAAATCCTATTATTTTGAAAATTGGTCGTTGTAAAATAAAAAAATGAATTGGAATTCGATTTTAACTAGAAATGTAAGCCGTTGAGAATCCTTTGAATTTGAATCAAGTAATGAAAATGAAGTGATTCAGGGGGATCTCAACGGCTTACACGAAGTTTTCTTATATTATATATATGCTGGCGTTGTCCTATGTTTGTATTCGTCAAGCCCGTTCTTCAATTCAATTAGATGTTAATGTAAATGAACCATAACTGTGGAACCCTATTCCTAATAGATTAACTCCAAAATAGCATATCCAAATTATGAGAAAGCCCATCGAGGCCACAATTGCGGAATTTAGACTTTCAAAAAATTTTCGAGTATGTAAATAAATCGCAAATATGGTCCAAGTAATAAAAGCCCAAGTCTCTTTGGGATCCCAATTCCAATACGACCCCCATGCTTCATTAGCCCACACCGCTCCCGAAAGAATACCTATGGTTAAAAAGATAAACCCTAGGCTAATAATACGATAACTCCAAAGATCCAATTGTTGAATTAATTGAGATCTATAATAATTCCTAGAAGAAAGAAACGAAGTGTTTCGTAAAACATAGGTTCTTTCGCTCGCGTAGTGAATCTTTCCGAAGGAAAATGGTTCATTTATGAAGTTGTTGCTTTTACTAAAAATTCTTATGAATTTTCGAAATGTAATGACTAGAAGAGCTAGTGATAATAATGATCCGCACAAAAGAGCCGCATAGCCTAAGACCATCATACTTACGTGCATCATTAACCAATGGGATTGAAGAGCAGGGACTAATATTGCAGATTGATGCGTTTCGGTTAAAAGACCCGAAGTAGCAAAACCTTGGGTAAAAATAGCACTTGGGGCGGTTATTGCGTTTAAATTGAAACTGTTTTTTTTTTTATTAAAGTAGGGAACTAGATGAATAATGGAGAAACTCCATGAAAGAAAGATTAATGATTCATATAAATCACTTAATGGTAAATGTCCCAAATAAATCCAACGGGTAACTAATAATCCCGTTATACAGAAAAAAGTAGCTAGCATGCCTTTTTCGGACGAATCGGATAGTCCTACGATTTCATCGACTAATAAGGTTATTAAATGCACTGTAATTACAATTGAAACGACCGAAAAGGATATATGAGTTAATATATGCTCTAAAGTTGAAAATATCATAAAATTTGAATTTTTAAATTAAAAACAGGGAAGGTCTTTCAATTATAGGAATGGAAATTGGATTCATTATAGGACTTCGTTTTAATAGGACTTACTCTTTTAGTTTAGAAAATGCCATGCCGCCACTCGGACTCGAACCGAGATGCTCTAGCACTGCTTCCTAAGAGCAGCGTGTCTACCGATTTCACCATAGCGGCTTGCTCGAAACCATACTAACCCGTTTTTATTCAATCGTCGAGATTGAAGGAAGCAATTCAATGCAATATCTTTTAGGAAACTTTTAAATTGATGAATAAAAACTTGTTTAAAAATTAGGGATTTGAATGGACCAATTTCGGTAATAATCCTTATTTTTATCATTATTAGAATTATACCATTCAAATTTTTAATAGATTTATGTAAATATTTGCATAGCTTTACATTAATCGTCGGGGTTTTAATTGTGTAGAGAATTTGCGTTAAGATTTTTCGCAAATCAATTAAATATTGTTAGTTATTGGGCCAAACATACAAGCATATCATATAATAAAAATTTGCAATTTATATCATAATTGTACCGTTCATTACCCTATTTCAACTTCAATAAAATATTTCAACTTCAATAAAATATTTTCATTTTCTAAATTAAGATATATCGTGATTGATCCTCCAGCCGAAACATAAGATCAAAAAAGATTCCTTAAAATCGACACGGTCTTTGTATAATCACCGAAAAAGGGGGACGGGGGTTATTAATTAGATGAAAGGTTGGTGATATGAATTTAGAGAAATAATGGTTTAGAAAATGATAAAAAACACTTTAAACTTAATCAATTAGTTTCAACGATCGATTCATTTTTACTAAAAACCTTCTACCTGCTCTTCTATATTCTCTACTACCGGCTCTTCTATATTCTCTAGTAGTCGAAATATATTCTAATATATAGTGTAAAATAATATAAATAACAAAGACAAAACTTTGTTATTCTCGAATAAAAAAAAATCGATGGGGAAAAAAAGAATCCCCATCCTGAAAATGATAAAACGTACTAAAAAGAAAGGCGGAACCTTGCGTTTATTCTTTTTTCAAACAAAAAAAAACCACTTTTAGAATTCATTTTAGAATTCAGTAGACAAAAAAATTTTATTATTATTATACTATACTATATTAGAGCAAAATAACTTCAATTTACTATTCTATTTATATTAATATTGATCGGATCAAAACATTAAAGAATCTAAATTCTTCCTTTTATTTCTATTATTTTTCTATTATTTATTTTTAGAGAGTTTTATTATGATAAAGTCATAATCGAAATAAATTCTTATTTTTATTATCAATTTGATAAATTATCCAATTTTTTCTAACTTATAAAAATTAAATGAAAAAAAAAATAAAAAACATTATAAAAAACTTCAAATTAGAAACAAACTAAACTAGACTCTTTTTCGAGCCGGACCAATTCCTATTTTTCCAACCCTTGATTATTTGATTATTTATTTGTCGCACAAAAAAAACTTTTTGAACTCCTCGTAGAAAGAGACTTCGCTAACGAAAAAGCTTTCAATGCTACCCAATATCCCTTCCTTTTCCAAATATTTTTACGAATTCGTTTTTTTGATATAGAGGTGCGTTTTTTTGGAACTGCCATTAAAGAATTCTAATAGGTTATTCATTGCTACAGTTGGATGTCAAAGACATCTATTGTTCCAAACCAATTGCTCTTTACTATTAATTATCTATCTATTAATTATAATTATCTATCTATTTTTTTCTAGATTGTATTCCCGTCATAAAAATACGGATATAGAAAAATCGCATAAAATATTACTAGCAACAAAAATTTTATGTTATTCTTTAAAAATTATTTTTTTTTTCACGAGTACCTCGGTCATATCATTTCACCAATTCTAACCTCTTGTTTTGAAATAAACCATTTGAGGTAGTTGAGTCAGAATAATTAAAGACAGAAAATTCTATTTAAGGTTTGTATATCTTAACTTTTTTTATTAACCGACCCCTTTCAAAAGAAATAAGAGCCGATGAATCAGAAAAAATTAATTAAGAGAAAATATTTTTTTATGGAATATACATATCAATACTCATGGATCATACCTTTCATTCCCCTTCCAACCCCCTTGTTAGTAGGAGTAGGACTTCTACTTTTTCCGACGGCAATAAAAAATCTTCGCCGTATGTGGGTTTTTCCTAGTGTTTTACTGTTAAGTATAGTTATGGTTTTTTCAGCTCATATATTTATTCAACAAATAAATAATAGTTCTATCTATCTATATGGATGTTCTTGGACCATCAATAATGATTTTTCTTTAGAATTTGGCTATTTAATTGATCCCCTTACTTCTCTTATGTTAATATTAATCACTACTGTTGGAATTATGGTTCTTATTTATAGTGATAATTATATGGCTCATGATCGGGGATATTTGAGGTTTTTTGCTTATATGAGTTTTTCTAATACTTCAATGTTAGGATTGGTTACTAGTTCAAATTTGATACAAATTTATTTTTTTTGGGAATTGGTTGGAATGTGTTCTTATCTATTAA